GTACCACTAAAGGATTTAATTGCAAACTTGATAGATAGCCCAGAAACTCTAAAGTATCTTTAGATAATTGATTTATATTGACCTTTTCCGATTGCAACCATACGGAAAAATAGGATTGCCATAAATTAACAAAGTAATATTTCCATTTATTCATCAGAAGCGGCGTATCTTTTGTTGCCAGAATGCATTTTCCGTGATATCTAACATAATGTATCAAGGGATCCTTGAGAAACCCTAGGATCGACGGAAAATTAACAAAAACTTTTACAAGATGTTGTATTTTTCCATAGAAAAAAATTCGCTCAAAAAGTACTGCAGAAGATGTCGATCGTAAATGAGAAGACCGCTTGCGTAGAAAAAAAAAGAGGGATTCGTATTCACATACATGAGAATTATATAAGAACAAGAAAAATCTTGGATTCAAAATTGATTTTTTTTGAATATCAAAATTCTTATAATTGCAATACTCGTATAGACAGAACCGAAAAAAATGCAAAGAAGAAGCATCTTTTACCCGGTAACGTAGGGTTTGAACTAAGATTTCCAGATGGATCGGGTAAGGTATTCGTACATCTACCACATAATTAAAATGTAATAATTTGTCTTCTAAAAAGGGAAATAAGGAATGAATTGATTTTAAATTATAAGATTTTTTTAGCTGTTTTCCTTCGAAAGAGGATACTAATTTTAAGGAAAATTGAATTTCCACAATAACTGCAAATAAGACAGATATTATTTGATAATAGAAAAGATTTGTATGCCCAAAAAAGGGATTGTGGTTCAAATCCTTAGTGGGAATAATCAAATGATTCTGTTCATACATTCGCAAAATAAAGCGTTTCACAATTAGTGAACTATATTTTTTGTCATAATCCGCATTTTCCAAGAAAAGGGATCGATTTCTATTTAATCTATTTAAACCATGATCATAAGCAAGTACATAAATAGACTCCCGAAAAAAAAGTGGATATAGAAAATTTTGTTGCCGAGTTCTATCGAACTCGAAATATCCTTTAAATTCCTCCATTTGGATTGAAATTCGATTTGAATTGTGAAGGTAAAGTCTTTCTTTTCTTGAGTTCTGAAATGACACATAGTGCGACACAGTCAAAACAAGGTATTAGACTACGAAAGCAATAGATACCTCATAAACAGGTAGACTGCTAAACGGATTCTCTATCTTTAATAAGTTTATGTTCGTTATATTCTAAAATAACAAAACAAGATGATTAGAAATCCTTTATTTTTGGAAACTAATCGCTCTTTTGATTTTGGAAATATATATTTTTTTATCAATATACTGCTTCTTTTACACATCCATCGCCAACCTAACCCAAACAGAATACGGAAAAAATAATTAGGACTCATGAAAAATTTGATAATAACACGCAAGAAAAAAACTCCTTCCCATACCCGTACTAGGCACTAATCTAGTTTTAACATTTAATTAGATTAGATCGGGTAATTTTTCAAATTACGAATGGAAGCTCGTTTCTTTTTTTTCCTGGAATCAGGAAAACAGGGTTTTTTATCCATCCATTTATATTTATTTACTCGACCCAAATTGGAATTTCTTTTTTTTGTTCCACACCGACCACAAAGTTGTACCGATGAGGAAAGGAAAAAAAATGTTATCTTAATTCTCCCTTGATACGACATGCTCTTTTTTCCATTCATTCCATTCAGGATCAGTCGTGGTCTTACAAACTCTACCGCAGATCTGGACGAATCCTTTTCTTCATACAAATGTGTAAAAGATGCTAGTCGCACTTAAAAGCCGAGTACTCTACCGTTGAGTTAGCAACCCCCAAAAACAAAACAAGAAAGTACTTCAAATAGGTAGATACAACCAGAATAAAAAAAAAAAGCAAAACCCGTTCATGTATGCGTCCGGAATAAATGGATCCATTTCTCTATGAGAGAATTATATTTGGTCGCTACACTCTTGTCAATATGATTGTGAATTTTGAATATAGCGAAAAGAATAGAAAAAAAGAAATCAAAAAGCTTAACCCCCAGGTTTCTTAGTTCATACACTGAATGAAAACTAACTCAGTTAGGGTAATCTAAAATCTTTTTAGACTTTTTTAGACCCCTTTTTTAGGACCTTCAAAATTTTCTGTACTTTTTTTTTGTATATATTATTATATTTTATAATATAGTATTCTATTTTTTTTTTATTTTATATACAGTATTACTTTCTATTTATATCAAAATTAGAATTTATATAGATATTCTTGATTTTCATAAATGATTTGATGAAAGCGAAAGAGGAGGAAAGAAAAGAGTAGATCAAATTTGATACCAAGCTATATACGAGTCTTTCCCATCCTCTTTTTTCTATTTCATTAATTCAATTTCGTTTTATTAAGACTGAATTCCGTAAAAACCCCTGTCTTCTTGGAAATATCATGAACTGTTCCTGTTGGTTGAGCCCCTTTTTTTTTAAGGAAATCGAGATTTGATTAGTTATCGGATCATAAAAACTCACTTTCCGAAGATCTCCTCCTTCTCTTCGAGATCGAACATCAATTGCAACGAGTCGATAAATGGCTCATTGGGATAGATGTATATGAATAAAACCCCTCCTAGAAACGTATAGGAGGTTTTCTCCTTGTATCGCTCAAGAAAAAAATGAACTGAATAGAAGTTAACTTTCTGTATAAAATTATAATTTTAAATAGATTAATAAAAACATTAAATCAATTAGCCAGTAATTAAACCCTAACTATTTTTTTTTCAAGAAAAAGCATTCGTAACATTCGTATTCGCCTAACTCAAGTTAAATAACTCTCAAATATCTCAAGAGAGAATCCTTAAGTACTCTTTTTATTGAGTAGTCTGTAACCCTTTTTTTGTTTGTCTCCTTTTTTAGAATCAAATTTTATTTTTAATTCTGATCTAGTTGTTCAAACAATTAAAAACAGGATTTCCTTGTTTCAGGATTCTTTATCCGTACGTTGAATCTTTGGGTTTAGACATTACTTCGGCGATCTTGAATCGTTTTTTTATTAAAAAAGGCCAGCAACAAACCCCTTATTTTGTTTATGATTTCTTTCTATCAAAGAATCATACAACCGTTTGATTCACGCGTGATAGACTTTTGATTCAAAGAATTTAACAATTTTAAGAAAATTTCCTTTTAGATTGTCAAATTGCTTGAACGGGATTTTTTTCAATATCTAAAAAAAAGACTTACGAAGTTGGAACAACTTATTGATTCGCACTAACCCTAGATCCTTACTCCTAAAGAAAGGGAATAAAAACTTTCTATTTTCCTTCCACCCTGTACTCTTTTTTTGATATTAAAAAAACGAGTAGGACTCTACGAAAATCGAACAAAAAATGTCGACCCAAGAGTACCTATATTCCTATATAAAAAGTGGCGGATCCAAAAATCCACAGCGGATCATGTCCTTCAATTTCAATTAAAGTCGCACGTTGCTTTCTACCACATCCATCGTTTTAAAGGAAGTTTTACCATAAGATAGATTCCTCTAGTTTGTGTAATTGATTCAATTATCGAATCATGAATAGTCCTAGTTCAGTCAGTATATCGTAATCTATCCTTTATGTTTCGCTATGAAAGGAATAGTGAATTTACGAGTAAAAAGAGTTAGTCCGAAGTAAAATGAGTCCCCTATTAGATTGTATATATGTAAACGATCAATTTGAATTAAATATATAGATTTTTTTTTAATTAAAACTCTTAGAATCTATGGTTCTACCTTACTTACCCGCATCGCACACAAATAAAAAAAGGAAATATATTTTTTTTATTCGGTTGAAATGATCAAACCGAAGTTGATTCTTCTTTTCATTTCAATAGTGGATTCTTAAAAACTATTGGATTTTGAAACAGAACGATGGTTTCAAAAGGCACTAGAAGATAGAAGGTTGATTCTGTAATGACTGTACTCTGGGACGGAAGGATTCGAACCTCCGAATAGCGGGACCAAAACCCGTTGCCTTACCGCTTGGCTACGCCCCATTTCTATTTTTATTCAAGACTACTAAAAGAGTAATATTCCTAGTGGTTGTTCGTCAATTCGATTTCATCCCAAATTAAATAGAGATTACATGGATGCTAGAGTTTTGACACGTGTAGAGGGCAAATCAAACTTAATTTATTGATCATTACATAGAATTCAATTAAGATATTGTATGAAAATATTATTTCTTTAATTCTCATAAGAGAATTAAAGGATTTTTGATTGAGTAAGTTCACCAAAGTCTTTTTAGACTATCTTTCTTTCTTTTTTTTTCCTTATAGAAAAAATATATTAATAACTCAATCAAAATTAAATTATCCACAAGAACACCAATTTTTTGTTATGCTTAATATATTTCATTTGATCTGTATTTCTTTGAATTCTGCCCTTTTTTCAACCACTTTTTTAGTCGCCAAATTGCCGGAGGCCTACGCCTTTTTGAATCCAATCGTGGATGTTATGCCCGTAATACCTCTTTTTTTTCTTCTGTTAGCCTTTGTTTGGCAAGCAGCTGTAAGTTTTCGATGAAATCCTTAATACTGTCCTAGAAAAATTCACGATTTTTATTATTCCAACAATTAAAAAGATCAAAAAAATCTTGACCTATGAACGAACTCTCAATTCAAAATTTCATTTTTTTTGGTAGGCATGCTAAACCTGGACCATTCTATTTCCTAAATTTGATCCCCTTTTCCCTGAATTAAAAAACCTATTAGATTGGAGTTCACCGAAAAAAATATCTAGATGTTGGTATGAAAATCTTTTTGAATATGAAATACTCAACTCTTATCTTATTACAGACTGTCTGAACTCCTCCCCCCCTTTTATTTTTCTAAAAAGAAATAACTTAATTTCTTGGTATCAAAATTAGATAGATATTTGGTATAAAAATAGAGAATCTATTCTCTTTTTTTTGAAAAAAAAAAAGTAAGATCTTGGAGATTGTGTAATGCTTACTCTCAAACTTTTTGTCTACACTGTAGTTATCTTCTTTATTTCTCTCTTCATATTTGGATTCCTATCTAATGATCCAGGACGTAATCCGGGACGTGAAGAATAAAAAAGAAAGTTTTTTTTTCTTGCTTTATTTAATTAGTGAAAATGCTCAAATTTTATTAGGATTTGATCTATTACACATCATCAAAAGGAGAAAGGGAAAGAGAGGGATTCGAACCCTCGGTACGATTAACTCGTACAATGGATTAGCAATCCAACGCTTTAGTCCACTCAGCCATCTCTCCTAATCGAAAAGGGATACTTATTAGGTTACATTCCACAAAAAAGAATGCTTGAAAAAAAGACTTCTCCACTTTATTCTTACTTTCTTTTTTTGTAGAGATTATTCTTTTATTATATATATTTTTTTTTCAGTTTCTATATTTTAATTTTCTCTATTTTATTATATATAAAATTTCTTATATTATTATATAAATAGATTGATTATATATATAGATATACTACTATTATATAACTGTTTTTATATAACTTTTTCAGGAATTCCATTTACATAAAAAATTGAGATAAAGATTAGATAAATAAAAGGCTCGAGCTTGAAAGAGAAATAAAAAAAACCACAACAATAGAAATAGAGAATCCTTTTTTGCTTTTCTCTCGTCCAAACACAAGTCAAAGATCGTTTTTATTTTAATAGCCTGGCCTGGTCAGTCCCCAGCCGGGCTTTTTTTTCATATTTTTTTTCTGATAGTTTGGATTTTGATTACAACCCCGATTACTTTGTTGGACAAAAGGTCCATTTATATACAATAATTGCATTGTAGCGGGTATAGTTTAGTGGTAAAAGTGTGATTCGTTCCTTTAATCCCTTTAATAGTTAAAGGGTCTCTCGGTTTGATTCATCTTCCGATCAAAAACTTTATTTCTTAAAAGGATTTAGTCCTTTACCTTTCAATGAAAGATTCAAGGAAGATTATAAATTCTCGTAATTTGTATCCAAAAACTCTAATCAATTGTAAATTTGGATTATGAAATTCCGAAACATAATTTTTGAATTGGATGATTATTTACAATTCAATAAGTATAACAAGAGGATCCATGGATAAAGCTAGAAAAGTTTCTTTCTAATCGTAACTAAATCTTCAGTTCTTTTCATTGTTTGGTATAGAAAAAATTGAAGCAAAATAGCTATTAAAGGAGAACTTTGGTTTACTAAAGACATCGACATATTATATTGTTTTAGCTCGGTGGAAACAAAAGTCTTTTCCTAAGGATTTCTTAAATAGAAATTAAAGAACGAAGTAACTAGAAAGATTGTTCGAGTTCTCCTTTTCAATCTTCTAGAAGGATCATCTAGAAAGCCTAATTTTCTGTCAAAGCACCAAGACGGAAAAAAAGTTAACATAGATGTTATGGGTCTAATTTTAATTTTGATTTAGTTCCGGTCTTTTTATATTTAGGAATTTCTCCATCCATCATAAAGGAGCCGAATGAAACCAAAGTTTCATGTTCGGTTTTGAATTAGAGACGTTAAAAATATCAAAACGATCAATCGACGTCGACTAAAACCCTTAGCCTTCCAAGCTAACGATGCGGGTTCGATTCCCGCTACCCGCTCTAGATTCCCCATTTTTATTAGAAACAAATTGCTCTATTAGAATTATCTAATAGCAATTGTGTATGAATTCACTTCAATAAGTGAAGTGAAGTGAATTCATACACAATTGCTAAAAAGATTTCGCACATTCTTTTTTATTAAGAATAGGAAAATAAAAGAAAGAAAAAGTGAAAAGACAAAACAAAATAAAAGTGAAAAGCGTCCATTGTCTAATGGATAGGACATAGGTCTTCTAAACCTTTGGTATAGGTTCAAATCCTATTGGACGCAATATCAATATATTTCTATCTATATTGATATTTATCTATTATTTAGATTTATATATTATTAATATAATAAATTTTGTTCTATTTATAATAAAAAAGATCAGAAAGAACTAGAATAAGAAAGAAATTCAGAATGCTTTTAAATTGAATATTAAAAGATATTAGTTATATATTAGTTATCTACTTCTAATATATATATACTTACTTTCTATACTTCTATTTATAGAATTTATTAAAAATTGAATTAAAGAAGAAAATTGACTAAAGAATAAAAAAGAAGAATGATCTATTTTTTTCTTTTTTATAATTTCTCCTGAAGTAGAAAACGTTCCAGTTGCTCTTGAATACCTTCTTTCAAAACGCTTTCTGCTTCATTGGTTAATGTCTTGGTCGAGGATATTATTTCTTGGAACTGAGGTTTATTCGTTTTTAAGTAAGTGCGTAACTGAACTAGAAATTTTCTTACTTGTCCAATTTCTAATCCATCCAGATAACCATTCGTTCCGGTATAAATGGTCATTATCTGTTCTTCCACTGTGAGAGGGGCTGATTGGGATTGTTTCAATAATTCACGTAATCGTTGACCTCTTGCCAACTGATTCTGAGTAGCTTTATCGAGATCAGAAGAAAATTGGGCAAAGGCTTCTAATTCAGCGAATTGAGCTAATTC